AATAAATTAAATATGAATAGAACAAGAGAGGAGAGCGAATAGCAGAGAAAAGATTATACAAAGCTCTCTACAAGTCATCTACACCTTCCTTTTATATTTTTATATATATTCTTTTTTATATATTTTATTTCATTAATTTTTCATTAATTGAATTTCGTTTGGTGATTAAGGGTAAGTTCCGTAAAAACCCCCGCTTTCTTTGAAATATCATGTACAGTTCCTGTAGGCTGAGCGCCCTTTTCAAGGAAATATAGAATAGCAGGAACATTTAAATAGGTTTGATTCTTTATCGGATCATAAAAACCCACTTTCCGAAGATCTCTTCCCTCTCGTCGGGATCGAACATCAATTGCAACGATTCGATAAATGGCTCATTGGGATAGATGAACAATACCCCCCCCCTAGAAACGTATAAGAAGTTTTCTCCTCGTACGGCTCAAGAAAATTGGAAATTATATCTATGTATAGAATAATAATGTCAAATATAGCCATAAAATCATCAAACCAACTAGACTATGATTTAAGTACTTATTCTTTCCCCTACCAAAAAAAAAAAAAATTATTCGTATTCTAAATTTGTACCCTCATAACTCAAGTTGTATAACTCTCAAATAACTCAAGGAAACCTTTTAAGTATTTGATTTATTGAGTGGTCTCTAACCCCTTTTTGTCTGTCTCTTTTAGAATCTATTTTGATTCTGATCTAGTTGTTGAGACAATCGAAAATGGTATTTCCTTGTTCCAGGATCCTTTATCTTTGCCTTGAATCATTGGGTTTAGACATTACTTCGGTGATTTTGAATCGTTTCAAAATGGCAGCAACATACCCTTTTTTATGATTTCTTTCTATCAAAGAATCATATGACTGAGTGATTCTTGTGTAATACACTTTTGATTTGATCGAAAAAGTTTTACCAATTCAAAAAAAGTGACTTTTGAATTTTAAACTTGCTTGAATTGGATCCTTTCGATTTATATATGGAAAATTTATTTACAAATATATTTACGAAGTTGTCACAATTTATTGATTAATACTAACCCTAGATTCTTGCCTCCGAGAAATGAATCAATACTTTTTACTCGAGCTCCATCATGTACGATTTACATCACCCCCCCCCCCAAAAAAAAAATGAGAGTTGGAGTGAAACAGAAGAAACGATGTCGAGTCAAGAGCACTTTCATTCCTCTATAATTCCTGTATAATAAAAAATGGTGGATGTAAGAACCCACAACGGATCGTGTCCTTCAAGTCGCACGTTGCTTTCTACCACATCGTTTTAAACGAAGTTTTACCATAACATTCCTTTAGTTTGGAACCAGTATGTAATTGATTCCATTATGGAATCATGAATAGTCATTGGTTCGGTCGGTACATAGTAATCTATACTTTTTCTTTCTATATGAAATATGAATGGCTAGGTTCTGACTAAGTCTCAGAACGAATTAAATTTAATCCCCAATACCCGATACATATATTTTATTTCATTTTATTTATTTAATATAATAAATATAAATTATTTAATATAATAAATATAAATATAAATACCACGAATAAAAAAAAAAAAAAATTTCTTTTTGAATCTCCATCTTCAAGTAACTTGATAGTGATAGGACAAATTTACCAATTTCACACTTCTTCGAGTACTACGAACTCATAAGAAATCATCAAAAAGATTTAAGTGATTGAAAAATTTCCGGCTTCGAGATCATTATTTGAATAACATTCTAAAGTTATTTGAATAACATTCTAAAGTAAGGACCACATTCTAGCATCCTAGAATAAATCCATATTTGTATTAAAACATCAATGATTAAAAAACTAGATAGCTAAAAAATCCAATTTCTTTTTTTAATGAAATATGAAATAGTGGATAAAGACTGGTGTAAGGTAAGGTTGTTGTTTTTTCATACTGGCTGCTAAAATAGGAATCGAAATAGCAATAATATGGGACCCCCATACAGATAGACTAAAAAACTTTTACTGAAAAAAATTGTTACTGAAAGGAATTATAGATATTCTAGGTTAAATATTTAATATTTAGGGATCACAAATAGATTCAATTACATCTGCGTGTTATTTGAACACGATTCAATTGGTGAAAAAGATATGATTCAGAGAAGAATTATTAAGAATCCTAATAAAACTTTTCCAATCCAATATTATACTCTTAATATTATACTCTTAAACAGAAGGGTATTTTAAAAGGCAATCTTTTTTCTGATATATAGCATTCATTATATATATTATAATGCTATAATTTATAATGCTATAATGGGTTGGGTGTGCTCTGGGACGGAAGGATTCGAACCTCCGAATAGCGGGACCAAAACCCGTTGCCTTACCACTTGGCTACGCCCCATTTCTATTCGACCCTAATAAACACTAATATTGGTATTGGTTGTTCGTCAACTCCAGCATAAATATCTATAAAATAGGTAGATTGTTGCTAGAATTTTAATACGGGTCGATATAGAATTCAACTGAATTTATTGATCATTA